GCTAATTCGAATCCCTCGGGTAAAATAAGAACAGCCCCCACATTCAAAGCCCCCTTTTTACCATTAGCAAGAACTTGTTTCAGTTGCATATCATAAGGGATTCGAACAACTGCTTCAAATACAGTATCAGGAAGCACAGCTTGCGGAACTTCAATATCCACGGGCTTATTAGCTAAATGGCAATTGGCACATACAATTCGTCCAGTTGCTTCTCGTGGATTTTCATAACCCTGCTGCGCAAAAATGGGATATGCATTTGAAATAGATGCCCGAGTTATTACATATATCATAATCGATACAGAAATGGATCGAGTCATCTGTTCCTTTACCCAAGAAAAAGTATTTCTATTTTGCATGGTCCAATCGTTGATCCCGGAATTTCTACAATAAATTAGAAAGGTAGCTAGCTAGTATAGTTCCCTATCCACGAGTCTGCCATTGTACTGGAATAATTGTACAAATATAGGACGAATAACTTGACCAGGTAAACAGGTAGAAGTATAAAGAATCAGTAAGATTGAAAATACTTTCCTTATACACGAATACACGAAGAAACATTCTAATTTGATTCATATCATTCAATGAATGAATGAAGAACTCATTCATTCATTGAATGATAAATGACTACAAGTGAAGGAGATACACGATTTAAATAATGGAAGATCCAATATTTCACAATTGTATCTAGAATAACTGGAAAAGTGGAAACAAGACCAGATATAATTTGATCATTATGAGCCAATCCAAAATCGTTGTAGACCGAACCAATTATAAGTTCCCAACCATGGGTCGAGTGAAATCCAATCCATAAATCAGTAACTAAAAGAATTGAAAAAGCTTTTATTGTGTCACTTAAATTATAGAGCAATTCCTGAACCCAAGAATTCAGAATTCTAAGTTCTTCATTACCCAGAATAAAATAACCACTTAGAATAGCGAAACATATTATATTTGTCGAGAAATGCAAAATGATATGTAGATTATACTCATTGTGTGTTTTGATCAATTGTATCGTTTCCTTGTGTATTTCTATACGAAGCTTTTGTATATGTGTGTCCGGGTACTCCTTTATCATTTCGTCCAACAGGAATAGTTCTTCTAATTCTATGAATCTGTCTAGAACGTTTTTCTCTTGAATATTATTCAATAAAGTTTCGGATTGCCGGGTATTCCACCAATTAGTAATCCAAGGTTCCAGACTTTTCTTAAATGAGAGAGAGACCCACCAGGGCAAAAATACTATAGATATGAGATATGGGAGGGAAGTCAATGTGTGTGTGTTTTTTTTTTCATTTTGTATATGTGAATTGTTAATGAATTTACTTTATTCGTCTATTCTATCTGATATTTCTCCGAAGTATGAATTCTATAACAAGGTATCGAACCTATAAATCTATTCCCATTTTTGTCTTCAAATTTCGTCCTTGGATCTAGATATAGAAATAGAATAAGGGTCCTTTTTGGCTAAGATTAAGATATATATAGAATTCCCGGAGATATCTCAATTGGGAAAATTCGAACTAATTTCATCTAAATTTAATTATCCGTTCGATGAATACTCGAAAACCCACTGGAAGTCACGAATATTCGTCGGATTTCGAGACGAAAAAACTCCCCTCGCATCAATTCCTTATTTAGAAATGAATCACCATATAACCAAAGCCCGGAAATAACGTATTAATTCAAATTCTTGAACCTAAAAAGAGAGATTCTATATTACGATTACGAAATCCAAGTTCGGATATATTTGATGAAGCATACTTATTAGATTATAATTATAGTAGATCATACTTTTTACTAGTATAAAATATAAAAAAATGGAGTTGGTTTACAAAAAATTGCTTTTGATTATAGTTGTTGTTCCATATACGTTCTCCTGCTTTTGTTTTATTCTATGTGGTCTCCTCGACAACGGAACGGGAAAAAATCGAATATGTTTCGCTCGAATGAACATTCTGCGGAAACTTCAGTTGTCTTAAAAGGGGAATTCACAAGTGTCTTTTCTCATGCTGGGAAGACATTTATTCTTCAGTTCATTTCAAAATACTTCAATTGGTACGCGCAAGAAATAGGCCGATTCAGCAGCTTTTTGTTCAATTTCTCGTGGAGTCAAATTATCATCAGTACGAGTCAATGGAATGGCTCCCTGGCTTCTGATTTCCATATAAAGGACACGACGAGGATAAAGACCCTCTTTAATCTCCATTCTGATGGATTGTATATCTCTCATAAGGAAACGAAGGAAAATGCGACGATTTATTCCCGGAAATCCCCAACGAAAAATACATACTATTCCTTCTTTTCTATCAAAGCGGTCATAACCACTACCTACATTCCACGAAATTGTGCACCACAAATAGGAGCTAATGAATAGACCTGCAATCCCATAAAAAGACATCACAATCCCTTGTGGAAAAAAAATTATTTGCTGAGATGGAAATACAGATATCAGATTCCTACCAAGATAACTGGAAGTTCCAACCACTAAGAACCCTAGTGAACCTAAAAAAAGGATACAGGCCCAACAAAAATTACTTGTTTTCCGAGACCCCGTTATAAGTTCTATCCATATATGTTCTGATTGCCAGTTCATACTATACTAGATCCGCTTGCATTCGATTGGAATTGAGAGAATAACCAAAATGAATTTTACTTTACTTCTATTGATATTGATCCCGAAGTAACTCTCATCAACTAGCACTATTTTGATGGAAACCATCAGGAGTAATTGGTTATATACGTTGACTTTTTATTTAAAATATTCGCCAATCCATTCATTTTTTACCAGCTATATCCATATATATGCATTTACGCGGATATCATGTGTCCGTATGCATAACAAACAGTTCTTTCCTTTGTGTTCGAAAAGAGCCACATATCGTACCATATTAAACTAAATAAATATATATATTATGATCCCGTTATGATACCGTGTTCAAATAAATTGATGAGAATTGGTTCCGTCGGATCTATACAATCTTATTTTTTTGGACATGAAGAGATAAAGAAGCCATTGCAATTGCCGGAAATACTAGGCCCACTAAGGGCACAAAAATGGAGGGTAAGTTGAGATCTGTCATAGAACGGGTGCCCCTTTCTTTATACCTATTATAAACATATCTTATCATAAAGATATCTATTTATAAGTAATATTAATGAAATCTATTATAAGTGCAAGGAATGTCGAATTAAATGAAGTGTACCTAATTCATCTTTCATTTTCAAAATGAATTTTTTTATTATTCTTCTCCCATCCTTATCTTTTTTCTAATAAGGAGTTTCTTTTTTTTTTATTAGTATGAACTAAATATAAATACTTGTTCGCTACAAATAATTGAATTTAGTGCTCTACTTGAATTTCAATTTCCTTCATTTTGATTCAAGGGAAAGAAACCGTGTAGTTGAAATAGCTCACTCAGAACACCTTTTAAAGGATTACGTGGTACGATTGAGTCGAATAAGCCCTTCTGGAATAAATACTCAGCTGATTGTGAACCCTCAGGTACTGTCTTATTCAATGTTTGTTCAATTACTCTTTTACCCGCAAATGCAATGTAGGCATTTGGTTCAGCAATAATAACATCTCCCAACATACCAAAACTGGCTGTTACTCCACCGGTTGTAGGAGATGTAAGGATTGAGACATAGAATAACTTTCTATTTGATTGATAATTATGTAAAACAGAAGAGATTTTAGCCATTTGCATCAAGCTCAAACTTCCTTCTTGCATACGTGCTCCTCCGGAAGCACACACAATAATGACAGGTAGAGATCGATTAGTCGCATACTCGATCAAACGGGTGATTTTCTCGCCAACTACGGATCCCATACTACCCCCCATGAACTCAAAATCCATAACCCCAATTGCTATTGGAATACCGTTTAGTTGACCTACGCCCGTTTGAACAGCTTCAGTTAAACCCGTCTTTCTTTGATAAGAATCGATACGATCTTTATAAGGTTCTTCCTCTGAATGAAATTCGATGGGATCCATAGAGACCATATCTTCATCCATAGGATCCCAAGTGCCCGGATCAATCGAAAGTTCAATTCTATCTGAACTGCTCATTTTCAAATGAGATCCACACTCTTCACAAATATTCATTTTTGACCTAAAAAATTTTTTATAATTTAATCCATAACAATTTTCGCATTGAACCCATAAATGTCTGTATTTTTGATTTATATTGAAATCACTGTCATTACTATTCGTTCTTATACTAGTACTAGAACTCTCGCTTTCACTACCACTTACAATTTCCGTACAAATGAAACCATAAATATAACTGTCACTAGAATTGTCGGTACCACCTGAAATAGAACTATTAATACTGACTTCAAAACGAAGATAATAACTATTAATGAAACTATGCATGTGATTATTCCAACTAGATGGAGTATCATACATGTAATGATAATTACAGTGATTATTACTATTAGACCCACTATTAAAATAATTAGAAAAAAGACTTTCTAGTTCACTCAGAAAAGAACTACCATTGTCAATCTCAAAAATCTGATTTTCAATATCAAAATATACAGAATACCTGTCACCATTACTATCCTTAAATAAAACGAAAAAAGTGTCGTCCGAGATAAAACTCCAAATATTCTTGATATCAAATAAATAATCAACATTATGGAAAGTATAACTGCTACTATTACTACAATGGGGAATGTTTTTCCCCGTATCCGTTTTAATAGGCTCTTCACTTCCACTGGTATGTCCAATAGCATCAGAACTATACATTGATTTACTCAGCCCACACCTATGTTCTAGCTTTTCGTTAAACAACATCAAATTGAACCACCAGTTTTCCATAGAGTCTTCCCGCCCCCTATTTGATTAAAATACAATAAATGAATAGTTTGAAGTTTGATTAAAATACAATAGATGAATAGTCATTCGATAAAGAAAAGAATCATTTTACTATTTTTTTTTTTTGATTTCCTATAAAAATGAAACATATGGATCCAATCATTAGGATTGTTAACTACC